AAGAAAGAGAGAAAAGCCTACTATCGGAATCGAACCGATGACCATCGCATTACAAATGCGATGCTCTACCCTCTGAGCTAAGTAGGCTGACATACGAGAAATTCGACACGCCTAGGAATTCAATAAACTCTCAGAATCCTTGCTTGCTATTAACTAATTAGAATACAATTTTTTTGAAATTCTGAGCTATTCATAATAAATATGAATCAAAAACAAGAAAATTATAGAATTTCAAAAAATCTGAAATCTTATAGAATATAACGATTAATTTGGGCCTATCGAATTTCTACTTCTTTTTCACAATACTATTATAGATTATTGAATAAGAAATGAATAAATATTCAAAAAATTTTTTGTTTTTGAATTCAACCGACATTTGAAATTCTTTTTATTACCCTTCTCTCTTTTCTTCCCTATTATCTATACTTGCAAATTCTAATTTTTGAATGGAATTCTTAGTTATAACAAATGAGACATGCCGCCGCTTTCATTCGGAAAGGTGGAATTTAGGACGCAAAATCGACCGTTTAAGTAATGGAAATTACATAGAAAAGTGATAGGAAGGAGGACAGATAGATATATGGGATGGATCCACTTATATTGAATTGTAGAGACATAAATGATAAAATCGTTTTTGATTGGATCAAAAAGCAAAGATGAGAAAAGACTTTTTCGAGATAGCAATAAGTCTCTACTAAATTCAATAGTGCCGGTAGAAATAAAAGACCAGTGGGAAGGACATCACAGTGAGATCCTAATCTCAAAGGGGGATATGGCGAAATTGGTAGACGCTACGGACTTAATTAGATTGAGCCTTGGTAGGGAAACTTACTAAGTGAGAACTTTCAAATTCAGAGAAACCCTGGAATTAACAAAAATGGGCAATCCTGAGCCAAATCCCGTTTTCTGAAAACAAAGAAAGGTTCGGAAAGCGAAAATCAAAAAGGATAGGTGCAGAGACTCAATGGAAGCTGTTCTAACAAATGGAGTTGATTGTCTTACGTTGGTAAAGGAATCTTTCTCTTGAAACTTCAGAAAGAGTGAAGGATAACCCTGTACAATATACATAGGTAAGGTATGCGTACTGAAATACTATAAAATATCAAATTATTAATGACGACTCGAATCTGTATTTGTTATATGAAAAATGGAAGAATTCTTGTGAATCGATTCAGATTGAAGAATAAAGAGACAAATCATTCACTCCAGAGTCTGATAGATCTTTTGAAGAATTGAGTCATTGGACGAGAATAAAGATAGAGTCCCATTCTACATGTCAATATTGGCAACAATGCAATTTATAGTAAGAGGAAAATCCGTCGATTTTAGAAATCGTGAGGGTTCAAGTCCCTCTATCCCCAAAGAGCCCATTTCGCTGTCTAACGCTTGAGTCTATCCGTTTCTTTATATTGATCCTTTTTTTCGTTAGCGCTTCCAAATTCCTTCTCTTTCCCATTCACCTACGCTTTTACAAACCACTCTGAGCGGAAAGGTTTTTCTCTTCTCACGAGTTTTGTGGGATAGATTATACGTGTACAAATGAACATCTTTGAGCAAGGAATCCCCATTTGAATTTGAATGATTCACAATGGAGATTTTTATTCATCCGGAAACTTACTAAGTTGTTCTTTTGACAATCCCATAAATTCCGGCACCTGGACGAGACTTTCTAATATCCTTTCAATTGACATATACCCAACTTCTCTAGTAAAATGAGGATGCAGTATCGGGAATAGTCGGGATAGCTCAGCTGGTAGAGCAGAGGACTGAAAATCCTCGTGTCACCAGTTCAAATCTGGTTCCTGACACACAATTCATTTGGCTGAGCCTCTATAAAGTAATTGATCTGAATCGAGATACATTTTGATTAAATTCATAAAGAGTCTAGATCATAATACATATTAGCCCTCTCGGTTTTTAGAGAGATATCCCATCTATTTTGATTTGATAGATGGGTAAAGACTTTCTTAGACAAAGTATCTAAGAAATGAGACTCTAGATTTCTATTCTTTATGAGTTGATTTATCCTCTTCTTCAAAAAAAAACGAATAGAAATCGAATCCGATATCCTTTCATTCCCTTGTATTTTTTTTTTCAAATTCTATTTTTGCATTGCCTCCTACATTACATGATTTTATTAGAGTCCGTCTAAGTGATGTGCGCACGACAACGTTCATGGTGCCGAACTCATTTGGTTCATCCTATTGGCTTGGATCATCCGAAATAAGTATCTTTCAAAGTTGAGAATCCCAATGAAGCCCTAAGTGTCTTGTCTTGTTTGTTATCCTAGCCAGACTACAAATGAGACCGAAATTCCTATGTTTCACCGAGAACAGTGGAATCTATAGAATTCTAGAAGTGAAGATCCATGTTTTATCACTCAATGAGCATCTTGGATTTCATAAAATTTGGGGGCAATATAATCTTTACGCAAAGGCCACCCTATCCAACTTTCAGGCATTAAAATACGTTTCAAACGCGGATGATTAGAATAAGAGAT